GCTAGCGTAGCTTAATATAAAGCATGGCACTGAAGATGCCAAGATGAGTCCTAAAAAACTCCGCATGCACAAAGGCATGGTCCCGACCTTACTATCAGCTGTAACACAAACTACACATGCAAGTCTCCGCAGCCCAGTGAATATGCCCTCAATCCCCCCCTCCGGGGACGAGGAGCGGGCATCAGGCACAAACATCAGCCCAAGACGCCTAGCCAAGCCACACCCCCAAGGGAATTCAGCAGTGATAAACATTAAGCCATAAGTGAAAACTTGACTTAGTTAGTGTTAACAGGGCCGGTAAAACTCGTGCCAGCCACCGCGGTTAGACGAGAGACCCTAGTTGATATTACAACGGCGTAAAGGGTGGTTAAGGATAAACAATTTTTTAAAGCCAAATGGCCCCTTGGCCGTCATACGCTTCTGGGTGTCCGAGGCCCTATAAACGAAAGTAGCTTTAATGACCTACCTGACCCCACGAAAGCTGAGAAACAAACTGGGATTAGATACCCCACTATGCTCAGCCATAAACCAAGACATCCACCTACAATAGATGTCCGCCAGGGTACTACGAGCAACAGCTTAAAACCCAAAGGACCTGACGGTGTCTCAGACCCCCCTAGAGGAGCCTGTTCTAGAACCGATAACCCTCGTTTAACCTCACCACTTCTAGCCATCCCAGCCTATATACCGCCGTCGTCAGCTTACCCTGTGAAGGAGTAAAAGTAAGCAAAATGGGCACAACCCAAAACGTCAGGTCGAGGTGTAGCGCATGAAGTGGGAAGAAATGGGCTACATTTTCTATTGCAGAATATTACGAACGCGCACCATGAAAACAGTGCTTGAAGGAGGATTTAGCAGTAAAAAGGAAATAGAGCGTCCTTTTGAACCCGGCTCTGAGACGCGTACACACCGCCCGTCACCCTCCCCGTCAAAACACACCAAGAATACCTAATACAACAACACCAACAAGGGGAGGCAAGTCGTAACATGGTAAGTGTACCGGAAGGTGCACTTGGACCAAACCCAGGACGTGGCTGAGTCAGTTAAGCATCTCACTTACACCGAGAAGACACCCATGCAAATCGGGTCGTCCTGAGCCAAACAGCTAGCTTAATCAACCCAATAACTAAACAATATAAATAAGCAACAAACCTAACACCAAAAACTAAACCATTCTTTTACCTGAGTATGGGAGACAGAAAAGGTCCCACCAAAGCAATAGAAACAGTACCGCAAGGGAAAGCTGAAAGAGAAATGAAACAACCCATATAAGCACAAAAAAGCAAAGATTAAATCTTGTACCTTTTGCATCATGATTTAGCCAGTACACCCAAGCAAAGAGACCTTTAGTTTGGGACCCCGAAACCAGGTGAGCTACCCCGAGACAGCCTATTAAGGGCCAACCCGTCTCTGTGGCAAAAGAGTGGGAAGAGCTCCGGGTAGAAGTGACAGACCTACCGAACCTGGTGATAGCTGGTTGCCTAAGAGATGAATAAAAGTTCAGCCTCGTGCTCCCCAAATCAAACACAAACAAGATACCAAGAGAAATACACGAGAGTTAGTTAAAGGGGGTACAGCCCCTTTAACAAAGGACACAACCTTTCCAGGAGGATAAAGATCATAATACATAAAACATACTGTTCTAGTGGGCCTAAAAGCAGCCACCTAAACAGAAAGCGTTAAAGCTCAGACAGAAAGAGGTTTATTATACCGATAAGAAATTTTACTCCCCTAAATACTATTAGACCAACCCATGCTCACATGGAAGAGACTATGCTAAAATGAGTAACAAGAAGGCCCGCCCTTCTCCAAGCACAAGTGTAAGCCAAACCGGACTAACCATTGGCAACTAACGAACTCAACCCCAGAGAGCAATGTGAACTACAAAAAAACCAAGAAAAACCCACAACTTACCCATCGTTACCCCCACACTGGAGTGCATTAAAGGAAAGACTAAAAGAAAGGGAAGGAACTCGGCAAACATAAGCCTCGCCTGTTTACCAAAAACATCGCCTCCTGCGACACAACCGAGTATAGGAGGTCCAGCCTGCCCAGTGACCACAAGTTTAACGGCCGCGGTATCCTGACCGTGCAAAGGTAGCGCAATCACTTGTCTTTTAAATAGAGACCTGTATGAACGGCCAAACGAGGGCTTAACTGTCTCCCCTCTCAAGTCAGTGAAATTGATCTACCCGTGCAGAAGCGGGTATAATAATACAAGACGAGAAGACCCTTTGGAGCTTAAGGTACAAAACTCAACCCACGTCAAGCGACTTAATAAAGAACATGAACTTTGTGGGATATGATATTTTACCTTCGGTTGGGGCGACCACGGAGGAAAAATAAGCCTCCAAGTGGATTGGGAAAACCTCCTAAAACTAAGAGAGACATCTCTAAGCCACAGAACATCTGACCAAACATGATCCGGCAACAAAGCCGATCAACGAACCAAGTTACCCTAGGGATAACAGCGCAATCCTCTCCCAGAGTCCATATCGACGAGGGGGTTTACGACCTCGATGTTGGATCAGGACATCCTAATGGTGCAGCCGCTATTAAGGGTTCGTTTGTTCAACGATTAAAGTCCTACGTGATCTGAGTTCAGACCGGAGCAATCCAGGTCAGTTTCTATCTGTAACGCTACTTTTCCTAGTACGAAAGGATCGGAAAAGAGGGGCCCATACTTCAAGTACGCCCCACCCCTAATTTATGCAAACAAATAAATAAAACAAAGGGAGGGCCAAAACCCAACCGCCAAAATAAGGACATACTGGGGTGGCAGAGCATGGTAAATTGCGAAAGGCCTAAGCCCTTTTAGCCAGAGGTTCAAATCCTCTTCCCAGTTATGCTAAACACCCTAATCACCCACCTCATCAACCCCCTAGCCTACATCGTACCCGTCCTCCTAGCAGTAGCTTTCTTAACCCTAATTGAACGAAAGGTATTAGGATACATGCAATTACGAAAAGGGCCAAATGTGGTAGGACCTTATGGACTTCTACAACCCATTGTTGACGGAGTAAAACTATTTACCAAAGAGCCCGTCCGCCCATCCACATCATCCCCATTTCTATTTTTAGCCGCTCCGATACTCGCACTAACCCTGGCCATAGTCCTATGAGCACCAATTCCCATACCTCACCCAATAGTTGACCTTAACCTGGGAATCCTATTTATTCTAGCCTTATCAAGCCTCACTGTATACTCAATCCTGGGGTCAGGATGAGCATCAAATTCAAAATACGCACTAATCGGTGCCCTACGAGCCGTAGCCCAAACAATTTCCTATGAAGTGAGTCTAGGACTAATCCTCCTCTCAGTAATTATTTTCTCGGGGGGATATACCCTACAAACATTCAACACCACCCAAGAAAGCATTTGACTACTTATCCCTGCCTGACCCCTAGCCGCAATATGATATATTTCAACATTAGCCGAAACAAACCGAGCACCATTCGACCTAACAGAAGGAGAATCAGAACTAGTATCCGGTTTCAACGTAGAATATGCAGGAGGACCCTTCGCACTCCTCTTCCTGGCCGAATACGCTAACATCCTTTTAATAAACACCCTCTCAGCTGTACTATTTCTAGGGGCCTCACACATTCCCAGCATCCCTGAACTCATAACAATTAATCTTATAACTAAAGCTGCACTACTATCCACTATATTTCTATGAGTACGAGCCTCATACCCTCGATTCCGATACGACCAATTAATACACCTCGTATGAAAAAACTTTCTCCCCCTCACACTTGCCTTCGTTCTATGACATGCCGCCCTACCAATCGCCCTAGCAGGACTCCCCCCACAACTATAATTCTTAATGGAACTGTGCCCGAGCACCTAAGGACCACTTTGATAGAGTGAATTACGGGGGTTAAAATCCCCTCAGTTCCTAGAAAGAAGGGAATTGAACCCATACTCAAGAGATCAAAACTCTCGGTGCTTCCTTTACACCACTTTCTACTAGGCGTGGTCAGCTAATAAAGCTTTCGGGCCCATACCCCGAACATGACGGTTAAAGTCCCTCCTCCGCCAATGAACCCATACGTACTTGCAATCCTACTATCCAGCCTGGGACTAGGAACTACCCTAACCTTTGCCAGCTCCCACTGACTTCTAGCCTGAATAGGCCTAGAAATTAATACACTAGCAATCGCCCCACTAATAGCACAACACCACCACCCCCGTGCAGTAGAAGCAACCACAAAATACTTCTTAACCCAAGCCACCGCAGCAGCAATGATCCTGTTCGCAAGTACAACAAATGCCTGAATAACAGGAGAATGAAGCATCAGCAACCTATCAGACCCCCTCGCCAGCACAATATTTGTAGCCGCTTTAGCACTTAAAATTGGACTCGCACCAGTACACTTCTGGATGCCAGAAGTCCTACAAGGACTAGACCTCTTAACAGGCCTAATCTTATCCACCTGACAAAAACTAGCCCCATTTGCACTAATCATCCAAACAGCACATAACATTAACCCACTTCTACTAACACTGCTAGGCATTACATCAACACTAGTTGGTGGATGAGGGGGACTAAATCAAACCCAGCTACGAAAGATCTTAGCTTACTCCTCAATTGCCCATATAGGATGAATAATTATTGTAATCCAGTACAGTCCACAACTTACTCTACTCGCACTAGCAACATACATTATCATAACCTCAGCAACATTCCTAACCCTAAAAATATCACTAACAACCAAAATCAGCACACTCGCAACAACCTGATCAAAAAACCCTATACTCGCATCAACAACCGCCCTAGTCTTACTGTCACTAGGCGGCCTCCCACCACTCACAGGATTCATACCAAAATGAATAATCCTTCAAGAATTAACAAAACAAAACCTACCCATTATCGCCACAACAATAGCTCTAACCGCACTAATCAGCCTGTACTTCTACCTACGACTGTGTTACGCAATGACACTAACCGTCTCCCCCAACACAACCAACTCAACTACCCCCTGACGAACCCAAACAACTCAAACCTCCCTACCACTCGCCCTATTTATCGCGGCCACCCTAGGACTGCTACCTGTAACCCCAGCCATCCTGATACTAACCACCTAGGGACTTAGGATAATATTAGACCAAAAGCCTTCAAAGCTCTAAGTAGAAGTGAAAATCTTCTAGTCCCTGACTAAGACCTATAAGGGATTAACTCACATCTCCTGATTGCAAATCAGACGCTTTAATTAAGCTAAGGCCTTACTAGATGGGAAGGCCTCGATCCTACAAACTCTTAGTTAACAGCTAAGCGCCCAAGCCAGCGAGCATCCATCTACTTTTTCCCGCCGCCTAACTCAGCAAGGCGGGAAAAAACCCCGGCAGAGTATTAACCTGCGTCTTCGAATTTGCAATTCGATGTGCTCTACACCACGGGGCTAGTAGGGAGAGGGCTCAAACCTCTGTCTTCGGGGCTACAACCCACCGCCTAGGCACTCGGCCACCCTACCTGTGGCAATCACGCGCTGATTCTTCTCTACTAACCACAAAGACATTGGTACCCTTTATCTTGTATTTGGTGCCTGAGCCGGAATAGTGGGAACTGCCCTAAGCCTCCTAATTCGGGCTGAACTAAGTCAACCCGGGTCGCTTCTGGGTGATGACCAAATCTATAATGTTATCGTAACTGCTCACGCTTTTGTTATAATCTTCTTTATAGTAATGCCTATCCTCATCGGGGGATTTGGAAACTGACTCGTGCCATTAATAATCGGGGCCCCCGACATGGCATTCCCACGAATGAATAACATAAGCTTCTGATTATTACCCCCATCATTCCTGCTACTTCTAGCCTCCTCCGGTGTTGAAGCGGGAGCCGGGACAGGGTGAACAGTCTACCCACCCCTTGCAGGAAACCTAGCCCACGCAGGAGCATCAGTAGACCTAACGATCTTTTCACTCCACTTAGCAGGTGTATCATCAATCCTAGGGGCAATCAATTTCATCACCACAATTATCAATATGAAACCCCCTGCCATCTCTCAATATCAAACACCTTTATTCGTCTGATCCGTGCTCGTAACCGCTGTTCTTCTTCTCCTATCACTACCTGTCTTAGCTGCCGGAATTACAATACTCCTAACAGATCGAAACCTCAACACCACATTCTTTGACCCAGCAGGAGGAGGGGACCCAATCCTTTATCAACACCTATTCTGATTCTTCGGTCACCCAGAAGTCTATATCCTCATCCTCCCAGGGTTTGGAATTATCTCCCACGTTGTAGCCTACTATTCAGGTAAAAAAGAACCATTTGGCTATATAGGAATGGTTTGAGCCATAATAGCCATCGGCCTTCTAGGATTTATCGTATGGGCCCACCACATGTTTACTGTTGGAATAGACGTAGATACTCGCGCATACTTCACATCTGCAACAATAATCATTGCAATCCCAACAGGTGTAAAAGTGTTTAGCTGATTGGCCACGCTCCATGGAGGATCAATTAAATGAGAAACACCTATACTATGGGCCCTGGGATTTATTTTCCTGTTTACAGTAGGCGGGCTCACAGGGATTGTACTGTCTAACTCATCACTTGATATTGTCCTACATGATACTTACTATGTAGTCGCACACTTCCACTACGTACTATCAATAGGTGCCGTATTTGCTATTATAGCAGCCTTCGTACATTGATTCCCCCTACTAACCGGATATACCCTTCACAGCACCTGAACAAAAATCCACTTCACAGTTATATTTATTGGGGTTAACCTCACATTTTTCCCACAACATTTCCTAGGCCTAGCGGGCATGCCACGACGATATTCTGACTACCCAGACGCCTATGCCTTATGAAACACGATTTCATCTATTGGGTCACTAATTTCACTAGTAGCGGTAATTATATTTCTATTTATCTTATGAGAAGCCTTCACCGCCAAACGAGAAGTACTATCTGTAGAGCTAACAACAACAAACGTAGAGTGACTTCACGGCTGCCCCCCTCCCTACCACACATACGAGGAACCAGCATTTGTTCAAGTTCAATCAAACTAACGAGGAAGGGAGGAATTGAACCCCCATATGCTGGTTTCAAGCCAGCCACATAACCACTCTGTCACTTCCTTCTAAAGACATTAGTAAAATGTAAATTACACCACCTTGTCAAGGTGAAATTGTGGGTTAAATCCCCACATGTCTTATGAGCCCAAGGCTTAATGGCACATCCAACGCAACTAGGATTCCAAGACGCAGCATCACCAGTCATAGAAGAACTTCTTCACTTCCACGATCACGCATTAATAATTGTATTCTTAATTAGCGCCCTAGTATTATACATTATTATTGCAATAGTATCTACTAAACTCACTAATAAGTTTATCTTAGACTCTCAAGAAATCGAAATTGTATGAACCATTTTACCCGCTGTGATTTTAGTAATGATCGCCCTGCCCTCTCTGCGCATTCTATATCTTATAGACGAAATCAACGACCCCCACTTAACAATTAAAGCAATAGGACATCAATGATACTGAAGCTATGAATACACAGATTATGAAAACCTAAACTTTGATGCTTATATAGTACCAACCCAAGACCTCACCCCTGGACAATTCCGACTCTTAGAAACAGACCACCGAATAGTTATCCCAGTAGAATCCCCAATTCGTATTCTGGTGTCTGCCGAAGACGTACTGCACTCTTGAGCTGTCCCATCCATAGGCGTAAAAATGGATGCGGTCCCCGGACGACTTAACCAAACCGCCCTCCTCGCCTCACGCCCAGGAGTATACTACGGACAATGCTCAGAAATTTGCGGAGCCAACCACAGCTTTATACCAATTGTAATTGAAGCAGTACCACTACCATACTTCGAAACTTGATCCGCAAATCAACTAGACTTCGCCTCGCTAAGAAGCTAAATATTGGACAAAGCATTGGCCTTTTAAGCCAAAGATTGGTGACTCCAGACCACCCTTAGTGAAATGCCACAATTAAACCCCGGCCCTTGATTTATAATCTTAATATTCTCCTGATTAATCTTCTTAACCATTATTCCAACCAAAATTCTAAATCACACCACACCAGACGAGCCAACCCCAATAAGTGCTGAAAAACACAAAACTGAGTACTGAGACTGACCATGATAGTAAGCTTCTTCGATCAATTTGCAAGCCCATCCTACCTGGGAATCCCCCTAATTGCCATTGCAATTGCCCTCCCCTGAGTACTTTACCCAACCCCATCATCTCGATGAATTAACAACCGGCTTATTACGGCCCAAGAATGGTTTATCAACCGCTCCACAAATCAACTAATAACGCCACTAAGTGTACAAGGACATAAATGAGCATTACTTCTAACTTCACTAATAATCTTCTTAATCACAATTAATATACTAGGCCTACTACCCTATACTTTTACACCCACAACACAACTATCACTCAACATAGGATTCGCTGTGCCACTATGACTTGCCACAGTAATTATTGGAATGCGAAATCAACCAACAGTCGCCCTAGGACACCTACTTCCGGAAGGAACACCTATTCCACTGATCCCAGTACTAATCATCATCGAAACAATTAGCCTATTTATTCGACCATTAGCCCTAGGGGTTCGACTTACAGCCAACCTAACCGCAGGCCACCTACTAATCCAACTCATCGCCACCGCTGTATTTGTTCTTCTACCAATAATACCAACAGTAGCAATTCTAACTGCCGCCGTACTTTTCCTGCTCACCCTACTAGAAGTAGCAGTTGCAATAATCCAAGCCTATGTATTCGTACTTCTCTTAAGCCTCTACCTACAAGAAAACACCTAATGGCCCACCAAGCACATGCCTATCACATAGTTGACCCAAGCCCGTGACCACTAACCGGAGCTATTGCTGCCTTACTGATAACATCAGGCTTAGCAATCTGATTTCATTTCCACTCAACAACACTAATAACTTTAGGAATAATTCTCCTACTTCTAACCATATACCAGTGATGACGAGACATTATCCGAGAAGGGACTTTCCAAGGTCACCACACACCCCCAGTACAAAAAGGGTTACGATACGGGATAATTCTATTTATCACCTCCGAAGTGTTCTTTTTTCTAGGATTCTTCTGAGCTTTCTACCACTCAAGCCTAGCACCAACACCTGAACTGGGAGGGTGCTGACCCCCCGCAGGAATTGTTCCACTAGACCCCTTTGAAGTACCACTCCTCAACACAGCCGTGCTACTAGCATCGGGGGTTACAGTAACATGAGCCCACCATAGCATCATGGAGGGGAAACGAAAGCAAGCCATTCAATCTTTAGCACTAACCATCCTACTAGGACTTTATTTCACCGCACTCCAAGCCATCGAATACTACGAAGCACCATTTACAATTGCAGACGGAGTCTACGGCTCAACATTCTTCGTGGCTACAGGATTCCATGGACTACATGTTATTATCGGATCAACCTTCCTAGCAGTATGCCTCCTGCGCCAAACCCAATATCACTTCACATCTGAACACCACTTTGGTTTTGAAGCCGCTGCCTGATACTGACACTTTGTTGACGTAGTGTGACTATTCCTCTACGTATCTATTTACTGATGAGGCTCATAATCTTTCTAGTATTAAAGTTAGTACAAGTGACTTCCAATCACACAGTCTTGGTTAAACCCCAGGGAAAGATAATGAACCTGATTATAACTATCTTAGTTATTACAATAGCCCTCTCCTTAATCCTAGCAGTTGTCTCTTTTTGACTACCACAAATAAACCCCGACGCAGAAAAACTATCACCATATGAATGCGGATTTGACCCACTAGGATCCGCCCGACTACCATTCTCCTTACGCTTTTTCCTGGTAGCAATTCTATTCCTTCTTTTTGACCTAGAAATTGCCCTTCTCCTCCCCCTACCCTGGGGAGATCAGCTCCACAACCCAACAGGAACACTCTTCTGAGCCACCACAGTCCTAATTCTACTAACCCTCGGATTAATCTATGAATGAACTCAAGGCGGCTTAGAGTGGGCAGAATAGGGAGTTAGTCCAAAGCAAGACCTCTGATTTCGGCTCAGAAAATCGTGGTTTAATTCCACGACCCCCTTATGACACCCACACATTTTAGCTTTAGCTCAGCATTTATCCTAGGTCTAATAGGACTGGCATTTCACCGAACCCACCTACTATCAGCACTTCTATGCTTAGAAGGAATAATGCTATCCCTATTTATTGCACTAGCCCTGTGAGCACTACAATTTGAGTCTACAGGATTCTCAACAGCCCCCATACTACTCCTGGCCTTTTCCGCCTGTGAAGCAAGCACCGGCCTAGCACTACTAGTTGCCACAGTCCGTACTCACGGCACTAACCGACTACAAAGCCTTAACCTCCTACAATGCTAAAAGTACTAATCCCCACAATCATGCTATTCCCAACAATTTGACTAACTTCCCCTAAATGACTATGAACAACCACAACAGCACATAGCCTCCTAATTGCCCTCACTAGCCTGACCTGATTAAAATGAACATCCGAAACTGGATGAACCTCCGCCAACACATACTTAGCCACAGACCCCCTATCAACCCCCCTCCTGGTTCTAACATGCTGACTACTTCCCCTTATAATCTTAGCTAGCCAAAACCACATTAGTCCAGAACCAATCAGCCGACAACGCACTTACATCATACTCCTCACCTCACTACAAACTTTTTTAATCATAGCATTCGGCGCCACAGAAATTATTATATTCTATATTATATTTGAAGCCACACTTATTCCAACCCTCATCATTATTACCCGATGAGGAAATCAAACTGAACGACTCAACGCAGGAGTCTATTTTCTATTCTACACCCTGGTAGGATCACTCCCACTCCTAGTTGCCCTGCTCCTTCTTCAACAATCCGCCGGCACCCTATCAATACTAGTACTTCAACACTCACAACCCCTACAACTCAACTCCTGAGGACACACAGCTTGATGAGCCGGCTGCCTAGTCGCATTTTTAGTTAAAATACCACTTTACGGAGTTCATCTATGACTACCAAAAGCACATGTAGAAGCCCCCGTGGCAGGGTCTATAGTGCTAGCAGCAGTCCTACTAAAACTTGGCGGATATGGAATAATACGCATAATAGTAATATTAGACCCCCTGTCAAAAGAACTAGCCTACCCATTTATCATCCTAGCCCTCTGAGGCATTATTATAACCGGATCAATCTGCCTACGACAAACAGATCTAAAATCACTAATCGCCTACTCATCCGTAGGTCATATGGGACTAGTAGCAGGGGGGATCCTGATTCAGACCCCATGAGGCTTTTCAGGAGCAATTATTCTCATAATCGCCCATGGGCTGGCATCCTCAGCACTATTCTGTCTAGCCAACACAGCATACGAACGAACCCACAGCCGAACAATAGTCCTTGCCCGCGGACTACAAGTGATCTTTCCATTAACAGCAGTCTGATGATTTACCGCCAATCTGGCTAACCTAGCACTACCACCACTACCAAACCTAATAGGAGAACTAATGATCATCACAACACTATTCAACTGATCACCCTGAACAATTCTACTCACCGGACTAGGGACATTAATCACAGCCAGCTATTCCCTCTATATATTTCTTATATCACAACGAGGTCCAACACCGAACCACATCACAGGACTCCAACCATTTCATACCCGAGAACACTTACTAATAACCCTACACTTAATCCCCATTATCCTATTAGTAGCAAAACCAGAACTTATATGAGGATGGTGCTATTGTAAGTATAGTTTAACTAAAATATTAGATTGTGATTCTAAAGATAGGTGTTAAAATCCCCTTACTCACCAAGGAAGAACAGAAATTAGTAAGCACTGCTAATTCTTACGCTCCATGGTTAAAATCCCTGGCTTCCTTGCGCTTCCAAAGGATAACAGCTCATCCGTTGGTCTTAGGAACCAAAAACTCTTGGTGCAAGTCCAAGTGGAAGCTATGACACTAATCATACACACGTCCCTCCTCCTAACCTTTCTCATCCTACTTCACCCCCTACTTACCACACTTAACCCAAACCAACTAGACTCCAACATGGCAAAAACCACTAAAACTGCCATCAGCTCCGCATTCTTCATCAGTCTCCTACCACTTACAATTTTCTTAACCCAGGGAACAGAAAGCATCGTAACAAACTGACAATGAATAAATACCCAAACATTTGACGTAAATATCAGCTTTAAATTCGACCATTACTCTCTAATCTTTATCCCAATCGCCTTATATGTCACCTGATCAATCCTTGAGTTCTCACTATGATATATACACTCCGACCCCAACATCAACCGATTCTTTAAGTACTTACTCGTATTTCTAGTAGCCATAATTATTCTAGTTTCAGCTAACAACATCTTCCAACTATTTATTGGTTGAGAAGGAGTAGGAATCATATCATTCCTGCTCATCGGATGATGATACGGACGAGCAGATGCTAATACAGCAGCCCTCCAAGCCGTTATCTACAACCGAGTAGGAGACATCGGATTAATTATAACCATAGCTTGACTTGCAATAAACATTAACTCCTGAGAAATCCAACAAATCCTGACACTATCAAAAGACTTTAACATAACACTTCCCCTAATTGGCCTAATCCTAGCAGCAACAGGAAAATCCGCCCAATTCGGCCTCCACCCCTGACTCCCAGCCGCCATGGAGGGCCCTACCCCAGTATCTGCCCTACTACACTCCAGCACCATAGTCGTTGCAGGAGTATTCCTTCTTATCCGATTCCACCCCCCTCATGAAAACAATCAACTAGCCCTGACAATTTGTCTATGCCTTGGAGCATTAACCTCACTATTCGCAGCCACATGCGCCCTCACCCAAAACGACATTAAAAAAATTGTAGCTTTTTCAACATCAAGCCAACTAGGCCTAATGATAGTCGCAATCGGACTAAACCAACCCCAACTAGCATTCCTACACATCTGTACCCACGCCTTCTTCAAAGCCATATTATTCCTGTGCTCAGGATCAATTATTCACAGCCTAAACGACGAACAAGACATCCGAAAAATGGGGGGCCTATTTAATACTATGCCCGCCACCTCTACTTACTTTACAATCGGCAGCCTAGCTCTCACAGGAACCCCCTTCCTAGCAGGATTCTTCTCAAAAGACGCAATCATTGAAGCCCTAAGTACCTCTTACCTCAACGCCTGAGCCCTAACCCTAACACTAATTGCCACATCATTCACCGCAGTATATAGCTTCCGTCTGGTATACTTCGTAATTATAGGAGCCCCACGATTTATTCCCCTATGCCCAATTAACGAAAATAACCCACTAGTAATCAACCCCCTCAAACGACTTGCCTGGGGAAGCATCATCGCAGGACTTATTATCTCCCAAAACCTTCCACCAATAAAAACACCAGTCATAACAATACCAACCACCCTAAAAATAGTAGCCCTCATCGTAACAATCGTGGGCCTACTAACAGCCATGGAACTGACCAACATGACAAGCAAACAAATGAAAATTACCCCAACAATTCCTATACACCACTTCTCAAATATACTAGGATTCTTCCCCATAACTGTACACCGACTTATCCCAAAACTCAAACTTACTTTAGGACAGGCAGCCGCCACCCAACTCGACAAAACATGGCTTGAAGCAATTGGGCCAAAAGGCCTAGCATCAACACAAAAAAGCATGGCAAAAACCACAAATAATATTTCACGAGGAATAATCAAAACATACCTAACCATCTTCCTCCTAACCCTAACCCTAGCCACCATCTTAGCCCTCCTTTAAACCGCACGCAAAGTCCCACGACTCAAACCACGAGTAAGCTCCAACACAACAAGCAGAGTTAAAAGTAACACCCAAGCACAAATAACTAACATACCCCCACCAAACGAATACATCACAGCCACACCGCTAATATCACCACGCAAAACAGAAAACTCTTTCAACCCATCTACAACCACCCATGAACCCTCATACCAACCCCCTCAAAACAACCCCGCCACTAAAGCCGCCCCTAGTAAGTAAACTAAAACATAACCCAGCACAGAACGACTACCTCAAGCTTCCGGGAAAGGCTCAGCAGCCAAAGCTGCCGAATAGGCAAAAACCACGAGCATTCCTCCTAAATAAATTAGAAAAAGAACTAATGATAGGAAAGAACCCCCATGGCCCACCAAAACCCCACACCCAACCCCAGCCGCAACTACCAAGCCCAGTGCCGCAAAATAAGGCGTAGGGTTAGAAGCAACAGCAACTAAGCCTACAACTAAAGCTATTAATAACAAGGACATAAAATAAGTCATAATTTCTGCCCAGATTTTAACTGAGACCAATGATTTGAAGAACCACCGTTGTTATTCAACTACAAAAACCACCCATGGCAAGCCTACGAAAAACACACCCCCTAATTAAAATCGCCAACGACGCACTAATCGACCTACCAGCACCATCTAACATCTCAGTATGATGAAACTTTGGATCCCTACTAGGACTATGCTTAGCTACTCAAATCCTAACCGGCCTATTCCTAGCCATACACTACACCTCAGACATTTCAACCGCATTTTCATCAGTAGTCCACATCTGCCGCGATGTAAATTACGGCTGACTAATCCGAAACATCCACGCCAACGGAGCATCATTCTTCTTCATCTGCATTTATATACACATTGCCCGAGGCCTCTATTACGGGTCCTACCTTTACAAAGAAACTTGAAACATCGGTGTAGTCCTCCTTCTACTAGTTATAATAACAGCCTTTGTCGGCTATGTCCTCCCATGAGGTCAAATATCCTTCTGAGGTGCCACAGTCATTACAAACCTCCTGTCCGCCGTACCATACATAGGAGACATATTAGTTCAATGAATCTGAGGCGGATTCTCAGTAGATAATGCAACGCTAACACGATTCTTTGCATTCCATTTCCTATTCCCATTCGTTATTGCCGCCGCAACTATCCTCCACCTTCTTTTCCTCCACGAAACAGGATCAAACAACCCAATTGGACTAAACTCAGACGCAGACAAAATCTCTTTCCACCCATACTTCACGTACAAAGACTTACTCGGGTTCGTACTTATACTTCTGGCGCTAATACTGCTAGCATTGTTTTCCCCCAACCTCCTAGGAGACCCAGAAAACTTTACCCCCGCCAACCCACTAGTCACCCCACCACATATTAAGCCAGAATGATACTTCCTATTCGCCTACGCCATCCTACGATCAATCCCAAATAAACTTGGAGGTGTCCTTGCACTACTATTCTCCATCCTAGTACTAATAGTAGTACCCCTCCTACACACCTCAAAACAACGAGGACTAACATTTCGCCCAATCACCCAATTCCTATTCTGAACCCTAGTAGCAGACATAATTATCTTAACATGAATTGGAGGTATGCCAGTAGAACACCCATTTATTATTATTGGACAAATTGCATCCGTCCTATACTTTGCACTATTTCTAATCTTTATCCCACTAGCAGGGTGGTTAGAAAACAAAGCACTAGAATGAGCTTGCCCTAGTAGCTTAGCTTTAAAGCATCGGTCTTGTAATCCGAAGATCGGAGGTTAAACTCCTCCCTAGCGCCCAGAAAAGAGAGATTTTAACTCTCACCACTGGCTCCCAAAGCCAGAATTCTAAACTAAACTATTTTCTGGGGATTAAGCATCCTTTATGGTTTAATACATAATATGCCTAATTTTACATTAATGTGTTAATACATGTATGTATTATCACCAACTCATTATTTTAACCACAAAGCAAGTACTAAAAATTAAGGTATACATAAGCATTATATTAAGACTCACAAAATCAGTTATTTTAACCCGGGTAATATATTAATCCCCAAAAAATTGTCCTCAAAATTTTCCTTGAATTAACCAACTAACATCTTTTTAACACATCTTAATGTAGTAAGAAACCACCAACTAATTTATATAAAGGAATATCATGCATGATGGAATCAAGGACACTAATTGTGGGGGTTGCACATAGTGAACTATTACTGGCATCTGGTTCCTATTTCAGGAACATAACTGTATTATTTCCCCATTCGATTAACTATACTGGCATCTGATTAATGGTGTAGTACATATGTCTCGTTACCCACCATGCCGAGCATTCTTTTATATGCATAACGTATTTTTTTTTGGTTTCCTTTCACTTGGCATTTCAGAGTGCAGGCTCAAATGTTAATTTAAGGTTGAACATTTTTCTTGAATGCGTAATAACTATTAATTATTATAAGACATAACTTAAGCATTACATATTATTTAATCAAGTGCATAACATATTCATCTCTTGTTCAACTTATCCTTATATATGTGTCCCCCCTTTGGTTTTTGCGCGACAAACCCCCCTACCCCCCTACGCTCAGCAAATCCTGTTATTCTTGTCAAACCCCGAAACCAAGAAGGACTCAAGAACGCACCGAGCCAACGAGTTGAAATATAAATCGGCATCCCATTATATATATATATATATATATATATATATATGCATCAATTTTTTATTTTTTCGCCCCTCGCCAATTACCCAAAAACCCCACCAAAAAATTTATGAGAAACAACCCGACACTAAATATTCTAATATATTAACCAA